AACCCCATCTTTTCCCGTCTTTCAGATGGGGTTATCGGTTATAGTTTAAATTATTAATAATATATATTGCGGAGCCAAAGTATAGTTATAAAGGGCTATATTATTAATTTTATGTTTTTGTTAATGCAGGGTATGAGACTTTTAATTTATTGCTTTTTTATATTCAGTAATTAAGTTTAATTTTAACATATTTTATATTTTATATTTTATTTGATATATTTTATTGTGGGAAATATATAAATAAATTTTATTTAATATTTATTTTAATTTTATTTTTTAATTGTTGTGCATATACCTAAATTTTATGGGGTTTTATTTTGTGTGTTTCATTAGACTTTTCTTGCATCTGTTTTGAAGGCTATGTGTTATCTATATGACTAGCACATCTATTTGTGGGTATGAACATTTTAGGGATACCCAGTCTGGAACTGAAAAATTGTATGAGGTCTGCCCTTTATTACAATTCTTCCTTTTTTTTGTTATTTAATTTAATTAAAGGTTGATATTCAGAGTAATGCTAGTCTTGGTATTTAGTGTTTTGTTCACTATTTAGTTTCACCGTATGTTATTTTTATTTTTTTTGTATTTTGCATCAATTAACGGAGTAATCCATACTCATTCTTGCTTTTAATGAGATGGCCTTCAAACCTAGATTATGTTTTGTGGTTGTTTGAGAGTCCCATGATTCAATAATTGTTGCCACTACAAGCTTCCATTTAACCATAGACTAGGTGGTTGTCCGCCGCGCTCTAGTGAACTATTGTGCATATACCTAAATTTTATGGGGTTTTATTTTGTGTGTCCCATTAGACTTTTCTTGCATCTGGTTTGAAGGCTATGTGTTATCTATATGACTAGCACATCTATTTGTGGGTATGAACATTTTAGGGATACCCAGTCTGGAACTGAAAAATTGTATGAGGTCTGCCCTTTATTACAATTCTTCCTTTTTTTTGTTATTTAATTTAATTAAAGGTTGATATTCAGAGTAATGCTAGTCTTGGTATTTAGTGTTTTGTTCACTATTTAGTTTCACCGTATGTTATTTTTATTTTTTTTGTATTTTGCATCAATTAACGGAGTAATCTATACTCATTCTTGCTTTTAATGAGATGTCTTTCAAACCTAGATTATGTTTAATTTAAGTTTTAATTTTTGTAATTTTGCTTTGTACATTCTGATTTTTTTTATATGCTGGATATATAATTTTTGTAATTTTTGTGTTTTGTTGGATGATAATTTATTGGCTGGGTTAGTTTTTGTTCCGGAGTTTTTATTGTTACAATATAATTAATTTGAATTTTTGTAATTTTGCTTTGTACATTTTGATTTTTTTTATATGCTGGATATATAATTTTTGTAATTTTTGTGTTTTGTTGGATGATAATTTATTGGCTGGTACAGGTTTGTTCCGGAGTTTTTATTGTTACAATATAATTAATTTGAATTTTTGTAATTTTGCTTTGTACATTTTGATTTTTTTATATGCTGGATATATAATTTTTGTAATTTTTGTGTTTTGTTGGATGATAATTTATTGGCTGGCACAGGTTTGTTCCGGAGTTTTTATTGTTACAATATAATTAATTTGAATTTTTGTAATTTTGCTTTGTACATTTTGATTTTTTTATATGCTGGATATATAATTTTTGTAATTTTTGTGTTTTGTTGGATGATAATTTATTGGCTGGTACAGGTTTGTTCCGGAGTTTTTATTGTTACAATATAATTAATTTGAATTTTTGTAATTTTGCTTTGTACATTTTGATTTTTTTATATGCTGGATATATAATTTTTGGATTTTACTTATTACAATTTTAATGAAAATTAAAAATTTCCAAAATTTTGGCAATTTTAATGAAAATTAATTTTTATTTTTTGTTTTTGATAACAAAATTTTGGATTTTCAAAATTTTTGTCAAAAATTTAATTTAGTCAGTAATTTGAACTGATTTTATTAATAAAAAATTTATTATCGGTATAGTTGGGCCGGGGGGAGACTAGGAGACTATTTAGGGGTATGGTATAGGACATAGGTAGAGATAGATAGATAGGTATGTTAGGTACTGGGAGGATACAAGGGTTAGACACATATAGGCAAGTATTTAGGAGCTGGAGAGAGGACATAGCAGGGAATAAAGGGATAGTAGAAAACAGGGATAGGTGAGGTATATAGAATAAAGAATAAAAGGGGGGATCAGTGAGACATTTGGAGCGATACGCATAAGGAGCCATACACGGGGGAACTAATAGCGAGGGACTATGTAACAGACACATCATGTATAGGGGGTATAGTATGATACAGACTATGTAAGGGACACATCATGTAACTGGGTAGAGTATGCAAGGCACATATGGAAATAATTTATAGGCGTAGACCGGGGTTATCTAGGGGCTGGAGAGAGGACATAGGTAGGGGGGGAGATCAACCGGTTTGTTCCGTGTGTTAACTTTGATCAATTTAAATTATTGATTAATTTTGTCAATTGTATATTAGTTTTAATTTAATATTAAATATAAGTTTTTGCGTGGAGAGAGTTATATATTTATCTAAAAGGTAGTATTTAATTTATTTTTAGTTTTTAATTTTATATTATTCTTATAATTATGAATTTAGTTAATTTTAATAGATCTGTAAAAAGTTGTGCCAGCATACGCGGTTATACATCTAGTTCAAATTAATATTTTTTGGTTTACATTTATTTTTATTTTTGATTATTTATTTTTTTTTATTAAGTGAAATTTTAATTAAAATTATATTTTTTTGGTTTAATATTATGTGAAATTAAGTATTTAAACTAGGATTAGATACCCTATTATTCTTAATGTATTTATTTAACTATAGTATTATTAGTTATGATCTTTAAATTAAAAAGATTTGGCGGTAATTTAGTCTTTTCAGAGGAACCTGTTCTATAATTGATAATCCACGTTGTATTTAACTTTAATTTTTGGTTTGTATATCTCTGTCATTGAGTGTTTTATTAGGATATTTTCTTTAATTAACTATTTAATTAATGTCAGGTCAAGGTGCAGCTATATTAAAGGTTGTAATGGGTTACATTTAAAGTTTATTTATTAGTATATATATTGATAAAATTTATATTAAATAGGATTTGAAAGTAATAATTATTAATTTATAATTATGATTTTAGCTCTAGATTATGTACATATTGCCCGTCACTCTCATTATTAAGATGAGATAAGTCGTAACAAAGTAATTTTATCGGAAGATGAGGTTTGAATAATAAACGAGCTGAGTTTTAGAGACGTTATTAATTACAATAATAATTTAGGGTTGTGCAATTCACTCTAGCTTGAGTTTATTATGTTTTTGCTTTTAATATATTAATTTTTTAATTTTTTTATAGAAATAACTTTTATATTAGTATATTTTATTGAAATTATTATTTTAGCAATAGTTTATTTTACTGTAAAGGATAATTTATTTTATATTATAAGCAAATTTTTTTTATTGTACCTTTTGTATCAGGGTATATTAATTATATTTTAATTATTATTAATTCTCCCGAAATTAGAAGAGATACATTATTATGATGTTTTATGTTACAAAATAATCAGTAATTTTTATGTAGGGGTTATATGCTATTCAATTTTAAATATCTGGTTATTCAATAATTTAATTTAATTAAGATTATTATTTGGTTGTTTATTAATTTAATTACTTTCAATAATAATAATTAAGTTTATAAGGGATAAGCTTTATATATATATTATAATATTAAATTTTAAATTAAAATTTTGTAGGTTTAGTAACGGCCATCATTTATTTCGTTATAGTTAATTTTTATTTTTATTTTATTTAATTTATATTTAATTTTTTATTGGATTTTTTTATTTAATTTTATTTTTTAAGTAATAATGATTTAATTAGTAGTATTTGTTAATTTAAATATAGTAATTCGGCAAATTAAATTTTCACCTGTTTAACAAAAACATGTCCTATTGATATTAATATTAGGTCTGGCCTGCTCAGTGATTAAATTAAACAGCCGCAGTATTTTGACTGTGTGAAAGTAGCATAATCATTTGTCTTTTAAATGAAGGCTAGAATGAATGGTTGGATGAGGGATTGACTTTCTTTATTTAAATTTTATGAATTTGATATTTGAGTTAAAAAGCTTAAATTTTTTTGCAAGACGAGAAGACCCTATAGAATTTTATTTTATTTATTATATTTGTTATTTAGTAAATTATTTATAGATATTTTAATTTAAATTTTGTTGGGGTGACATTGAAAATTAATTAACTTTCAATTTTTATTTTTCATTTATTAATGTTTAATTTGATCCTTTATTAATGATTACAAGATTAAATTACCTTAGGGATAACAGCGTAATTTTTTCAGAGAGTTCTTATCGATGAATAAAGATTGCGACCTCGATGTTGGATTAAAGAAAGTTTTGGGTGCAGTATCTCAAATTTAACTAAGTCTGTTCGACTTTTAAATCTTTACATGATCTGAGTTCAGACCGGCGTGAGCCAGGTTGGTTTCTATCTGCAAATAATTAATCACAGTTTAGTACGAAAGGACCAATTGTGAATAATAATTATATATATTTTGATTATATATTAACTATTTTGGCAGATTTAGTGCGGTAAACTTAGAATTTATTAATGTAGTTATTATTACAAATAGTAATTTTTTTATTAAATTATTTAATTATGATCATTTTTATTTTAATTTCTGTAGCTTTTGTTACTTTACTTGAGCGTAAGGTTTTAGGGTATATTCAGTTACGTAAAGGTCCTAATAGGGTAGGTATTATTGGATTACTTCAGCCTTTTTCTGATGGAATTAAGTTATTTTTTAAAGAACAAACTTATCCTTATATATCTAATTATATTATTTATTATCTTTCTCCTATTTTTATATTAATTTTATCTTTTTCTTTGTGATTGTTATTTCCATATATTATTAATACTTATAATTTTGATTTAGGGGTTTTATTTTTTTTATGTTGTTCTGGTATGATGGTTTATGGTATTATATTATCTGGTTGGTCTTCTAATTCTAAATATGCTCTTTTAGGTGGATTACGATCTGTTGCTCAGACAATTTCTTATGAAGTTAGTATATCTATAATTATTCTTTGTTTTGTTATTTTTATTTTTAGTTTTAATTTTATTGATTTTTTTATTTATCAGTCAGTTTGGTTTATTTTTTTATCTTTACCTTTATTTTTTTGTTGATTATCTTCTTGTTTAGCTGAAACTAATCGTTCTCCTTTTGATTTTGCGGAGGGTGAAAGAGAATTAGTGAGAGGATTTAATATTGAGTATAGAGGGGGTGGATTTGCATTTATTTTTTTATCTGAATATATAAATATTATTTTTATGAGATTGTTAACTGTAATTATGTTTTTAGGTTGTGATTTATATTCTATTTTTTTTTATTTTAAATCTGTTTTTATTATTTTTTGATTTATTTGGGTTCGAGGTAGATTACCTCGGTTTCGTTATGATAAATTAATAAATCTTACTTGGAAAGTTTTTTTGCCTGTATCTTTAAATTATTTTTTGTTTTATTCTTTATTCTTGTGTCTTATACTTTTATTATACTAGTTCATCTATTTGAGTGACAAAGTTAATGATAGAATTTAACTATCTTATTTTATTTTCAAAATAAATGCTTGTCTAAAGCTTAATTAACTAATTATTAATTTTATCTCATAATTTTAATATAATAGGGTTGGTAATAAAATATAAAAAGTATATTATAGTTAATATTTGCCCTACTATAATAAAAGGTTCTTCAGCAGGTCGAGCTCCAATTCAAGTTAATAATATAATTGTTATTACAAATGATCAGAATAATAATTTATTTATTGGGTAGAAAATTATTCTTTGGAATTTTCTTTTATTTACTATTGGTATAATTATAATAATTAGAATTGAGGTTATTATTGTTATAACCCCTCCTAATTTATTAGGAATGGAGCGTAAAATAGCATATGCAAATAAGAAATATCATTCTGGTTGGATATGCACGGGTGTAATTATAGGATTAGCTGGAATAAAATTTTCTGGGTCTCCTAATATATAAGGTTCAAGTAAGATTAATAATGAAAATAAAAATAATGTAATAATTATTCTTATTAAGTCTTTAATTGAGAAATATGGGTGAAATGGTACTTTATCATATTTTGAATTTAGACCTAAAGGATTATTTCTTCCTGTTTGGTGTAAAAATAATAAATGTACTATTACTATTGCAATAATTATAAAAGGTAATATAAAATGTAAAGTGAAGAATCGGGTTAATGTAGCGTTATTAACACTAAATCCTCCTCATAATCATTTTACAATATTATTTCCTATATATGGAATTGCTGATAGTAAATTAGTGATTACTGTTGCTCCTCATAAAGATATTTGCCCTCATGGTAATACGTAGCCTAAAAAGGCAGTTCTTATTACTAAAATTATTAAAATTACCCCTACACTTCAAGTTATTTTTAATTTATAAGATCTATAATAAATCCCTCGTCCTACATGTAAATATAAGCATATAAAGAAAAGTGAAGCTCCATTTGCGTGAGTATTTCGTAATAGTCATCCATTATTAACATCTCGGCAAATATGAATAACTCTATTAAATGCTAATTCTACATTTGCTGTATAATGTATGGCTAAAAATACTCCTGAAATGATTTGAATCATTAAACATATACCTAATAATGAACCAAAATTCCATCATAATGAGATATTTGATGGTGTAGGTAAGTCAATTAGTGATCTATTAATAATTTTGATTAGTGGGTGAGTTTTTCGTAAGGGTTTATTCATTAAATCTTATTTATTCGTAAAGGTCCTTCAGAAATATTTACAATAAATGAAATTGTTATTATTGAAAATAATAAATATATGATTATTATTATAGTTATATATTTTATTTTATTAAATATAATAGATAATGACAATCTTTCTGTGGGAATTTTTGTTATAAATGTTTTTATTTCATCATTTGGATAGTTTACTTGTATAATAATTCCTAATATAATTATAATTATTGATAATGTGATTATTTTTATAGATATATTGAATTTTTCATTTGATGCTACTCTTGCTATATAAATAAATAACACTAGTATACCTCTTAATATAGTAATTATAATAATATAAGAAAAGAAGAATGATCTTAAATGCAATCCTACAATTATAGCTACTGTTACAGTTTGTATAATAATAATTACTCCTATTCTAATAGGATGATTTAAATATATGAAATTTAGTGCTAATGTGATTATAATAGTATATAATAATATTATATCAGTAAGTATTTTAAATTAAAATATTAATTTTGGGGATTAAAGTTGGGATATTTTCTCTTTACTGAAGTTTTAAAGGTTACACCTATCTATGATTTACAAGATCATTATTTTTATTAAACTATTAAAACTTATTAATTTAGGTTTTGTTTTTTTTATATTTTTTAGAGGTTTAATTGCTTTTTCTTTATCTCGTAAGCATTTACTTTTAACTTTAATTAGACTTGAATATTTAGTTTTGGTTTTGTTTTTGTCATTATTTTTATTTTTACTAAATTATGGTTTTGAATTATATTTTATTTTAATTTTCCTGGTAATTGTGGTTTGTGAGGGTGCTTTAGGGTTAAGAATTTTGGTTAAGATAATTCGTAGTCATGGTAATGATTTATTGTCCAGTTTATCTATTTTGTCATGATAAAGTTATTATTTTTTATTATTTTTTTGATTCCTATATTATTTAATTGGTGAATATTAATATGTTGCTTAATATTATTATCTTTTTTTATATTATTTTTTTTAGTTTCTAATTATTATATATATATAAGTTATGGAATAGGTATAGATTCAATTTCTTACTGTATAGTATTTTTAAGTAGTTGAATTATTTTTTTGATAATTATGGCTAGTACAAAAATTAAAATATTAGATAATTATCAAGTTGAATTTTTATTTATTGTTTTGGTTATGTTATTATTATTATTATTAACTTTTACTGTTTCTAATTTGTTTTTGTTTTATTTTTTTTTTGAATCTAGAATAATTCCTATTCTTTTTTTAATTTTTGGTTGAGGTTACCAGCCAGAGCGATTTTTGGCTGGTTTATATTTATTATTTTATACATTGTTTGCTTCCTTTCCTTTATTTTTATCTATTTTTTATATTTTTAATTTTTGTGGTACATTATTTTATTTTTTGGTTATTATTGATTTTAATATTTATTTATATTTTTCTCTTATTATAGCTTTTTTGATTAAAATACCTATAATTTTTGTTCATTTTTGATTACCTAAGGCTCATGTTGAGGCCCCTATTTCAGGGAGTATAATTTTAGCAGGGGTTCTTTTAAAATTAGGAGGTTATGGTTTATACCGTGTATTATATTTTATTAATAATAGTAATTTTAATTATTTATGAATTATTTTGAGTTTATTTGGTACTTTTTTGGTTGGTATAATATGTTTAGTGCAGGTGGATATTAAATCAATAATTGCTTATTCTTCTGTTGCTCATATAGGTTTAGTAATTAGTGGAATAATAACATGTTCTTATTATGGGTTTTTAGGTTCATTAATTTTAATAATTGGCCATGGTTTATGTTCTTCTGGTTTATTTGCTTTAGCTAATATTATTTATGAGCGTAGACATAGTCGTAGTTTATTTATTAATAAAGGATTAATTATTTTTATACCATCTATATCTATATTTTGGTTTTTATTTTGTGTAAATAATATGGCCAGACCTCTTTCTTTGAATTTAATTGGTGAAATTTTATTATTTAATAGAATTATAAGTTGAAGTTCATTAAGTATGATATTTTTAGGTGTGTCTTCATTTTTGAGTTGTTGTTATAGAATTTATCTTTATTCTGTAACTCAACATGGTTCTTTATTTAGAGGTTTATTTCCTGAATCTGGTGGTTTTATGCGTGAATATTATCTTTTATTTTTACATTTATTTCCTTTAAATTTATTATTTATGAAAATTGATATTTTTTCTTTTTAATTAATCTAAATAGTTTATTTAAGAATAATAATTTGTGGTGTTATAGGAGTAATTATACTTTGGATTTATGATAAATTTTAGTTTATATAAATATTGATTTATTTTCATTTTTTTCTTGGGTATTGTATTTTTTTTATTAGGATTATTTTTTATTTTGATTGATTATTCTGTTTTTTTGGAGTGGGAAATTTTTAGAATTAATTCTTGTTTAATTTCTATTACTTTACTATTTGATTGAATATCTTTATTATTTATGGGTAGAGTTATATTAATTTCTTCAATAGTTATTTATTATAGTTATGATTATATAATTAATGATATTAACAAGGTTCGGTTTTTATTTCTTGTTTTATTATTTATTATATCAATAATATTTATAATTATTAGTCCTAATTTAATTAGAATTTTATTGGGTTGGGATGGTTTAGGATTAGTTTCTTATTGTTTAGTAATTTATTTTTATAATTTTAAATCTTTTAATGCAGGTATATTAACAATTTTAATTAATCGAATTGGTGATGTTTTTATTTTACTTGGTATTGTTATTTTATTTAATAGAGGTAGATGACATTATTTATTTTATAATTTTTATTTTTATAATTGAGGTTATATACTTTGTTTATTCATTATTTTAGCTTCTTTTACTAAAAGAGCTCAGATTCCATTTTCTTCTTGACTTCCTGCTGCCATAGCAGCTCCAACTCCTGTTTCAGCTTTAGTTCATTCGTCTACTTTAGTTACTGCAGGAGTTTATTTATTAATTCGTTTTAGAAGATTATTATTTCAGTTTGATACATCTTTTTTTTTATTATTATCTATATTAACTATATTTATATCTGGTTTGGGTGCTAACTTTGAGTATGATTTAAAGAAAATCATTGCTTTATCAACTTTGAGACAGTTAGGTTTTATAATAAGAATTTTGTTTATAGGATATCCAATTATTGCTTTTTTTCATTTATTAACACATGCTTTTTTTAAAGCTTTATTATTTTTATGTGCTGGTTTAATTATTCATTGTATAAATGATTCTCAGGATATTCGTCATATAGGCCTATTAATTAATTATTTACCTTATACAAGAACTTGTTTTGGTGTTGCTAATTTATCTTTATGTGGATTACCTTTTTTGTCAGGGTTTTATAGAAAGGATATGGTTTTAGATTTTATAACTATAACTTATTTTAATTTATTTATTTATATTTTATTTTTTATTTCCGTAGGCTTAACTGTTTCTTATAGAATACGATTAATTTATTATTGTATAGTTAGTTATTCTGGTTTGTTTACTTATTGTTTTTATCATGAGAGTTTAATTATAATACGTTCAATAGTTTTTTTAGTTTTTATAGGTGTATTAAGAGGTGGGATATTATCTTGAATATTATTTCCTTGTTTAGATATATTAATTATTCCTTTAGAATGTAAGTTAATGCCTATTTTTTTTATTTTATTGGGTATATTTTTAGGATACGAATTAGTTTTTATATATTATTCTGAGGGTATCTTTGGTTTAAACAATAATTTATTTACATATTTTTTAAGTTCTATTTGGTTCATACCCAATTTTAGAACTTATATAATTTATTCTAAAAGTTTAATTATTTCTAATTATTATATAAATTTTATAGATATAGGTTGGGGTGAATACTTGATATCTAATTTAATGGGTTATTATTTTTTATTTTTGAATAGGTTAAATTTATTTTATCAAAATAATAGTTTAATAATTATTTTTTCTGTATTTATTTTATTTATTATTAGTTTTGTTATTATTTAGTATTTGAGTAGCTTAAATTTAAAGTATAATATTGAAGTTATTAGGATGGGATAATCTTCTCAGATATTTAAAGATATAAATATCATTTATTCATTGAAAATGAATTGTTTTAAGTTAAACTATATAAACAAGAGAAAAACGGAGTTTAACCGCTTTAAAAGATAGTTAGCAGCTTCTTTTAGAAATTTTCATTCTCTTTTAATTGGATTAATTTAATCATTTATTTCATTAACAATGAAAGGCCTCTATTTTGGCTTCAATTAATTAAATAAGGAGAATAATCTCTAATTTTAGGTCGAAACTAAATGTAAATTTTACTTCATTATTTTTGTGAGGAAGACTTTTATATTATTAAGTTCTTTTTAATTGCAAATTAAATGTTATTATTAACTACATCCCCTAAAAAGTTCATTCTAATATTCTATTTTTTCATTCATAATAAAGTCCAATAATTAAAGTTAAGATGAAAACTATTACAGTTATAGCTCAGGATATAATATTTCTTAATTTTAAAGAAATAATTATAGGTAAAATTATTGCGATTTCAATATCAAAAATAAGAAATAAAATAGCAATTAGGAAGAATTGTAATGAAAAGGGTGATCGGGCTGATGATTTTGGGTCAAACCCACATTCAAATGGGGATATTTTTTCTCGATCTATAGTTATTTTTTTTGAAATGATTGAGCAAATAAATATTATTATTAATGAAATTGTTATTGCTAATATTACTGATAAACTAATTTTTATAATTACTTTTTCTTAATTTTAAGATCTTTTGATTGGAAGTCAAATATATTAATTTATACTAAAAAAATATCTACCTCATCAGTAAATAGAGATGTATAGAAAAAGTCAAATTACATCAACAAAGTGTCAGTATCAAGCAGCTGCTTCAAATCCAAAATGGTGATTTTTAGAGAAGTGATAATTTATATGTCGTATTAAGCATGTTAACAAAAATACTGTACCAATAATTACATGGATACCATGAAAACCTGTAGCTATAAAGAATCTTGATCCATAAATTGAATCTCTAATGCAAAATCTAGCTTCTATATATTCATAAGCTTGAAGAATTGTAAAATATATACCTAATATCACTGTTGTTATTAGTGCTTTTAAGGTTTGTATATGTTTATTATTTATCAATCTATGATGGGCCCATGTAATTGTAATTCCTGAACATAGTAAAATTATTGTATTTAATAAAGGAATTTCTATAGGATTAAAAGTTTTAATCCCTTTAGGCGGTCAAATTATTCCTAATTCAATTGTTGGTGCTAAACTTCTATGGAAGAATCTTCAGAAGAATGAAATAAAGAATATAATTTCAGAAATAATAAATAAAATTATTCCTAATTTTAATCCTTCTGTAACTTTAATTGTATGTTTACCTTGAAAAGTTCTTTCTCGAATAATATCTCGTCATCATTGATATATTGTTAAAATTAAGATAAATACCCCTAAATATAATAAATATATCTCATTTTTATGGAATCATAATACTATTCCTGATATTAAGGTTATCGCTCCGATTGATCTTGTTAATGGTCACGGTCTATAATCAACTAAATGATAAGGGTGATTATTATGAGTTTTCATTATAGAACTTCTCTATAATATAATGTACTTAATACTGAAAACACATATGCTTGAATTAAAGCTACAGCTATCTCAAACAATATAAGTGTAATTTGTACTAATATAATTAATGGGATAATAAATTCATTAATATTTATAGAATTATTTCCTAGTAATCTTATTAATAAATGTCCTGCAATTATATTAGCGGTTAATCGGACTGCTAATGATCCTGGTCGGATTAAATTTCTGATTGTTTCAATTAGTACTATGAAAGGTATTAATATAATTGGTGTACCTGTTGGGATTAAGTGTGCAAATATGTAATTTATATGGTTAATTCATGCATAGATTATTAAAGCTAATCATAATGGTAAAGCCATGGATAATGTAAATACTAAATGTCTTGATCTAGTAAAAATATATGGTAACATTCCTATGATATTATTAATGAAAATGAATATAAATAGTGAAATTAGTATTAAAGTTATTCCTTTTTTTTCATGCCCTAATAATATTTTAAATTCATTATTTAGTGTTTTTATAGAGTTATTTATTAATAAATTTAATCGATTAGGTAATATTCAATAAGTTAAAGGTAATAATAAATAACAAGTAGTTGTTCTAATTCAATTTATTGATATTATAATAGACGTGGTGGGGTCAAATGTGGAAAATAAATTAGTTATCATTTTCACTTAAATTGATAAATTCTTATTTTTTTATTTAAATTATTTTGTGGACTTGTTTTTTTATTGTAATAAATAATTATTGTAATAAAAATATATCTTAATAAAAATATAATATATAATACTTCTCATCATATAGGGGATATTTGGGGAATCAAAAAATATTATTAAAATATCTTTAGTTTGACAAACTAATATTTTTATTAAACTAATTTTTTCATTAAGAGTATTTGTTAATATACTATAAATTGGTTTAAGAGACCAATACTTAAACTTTCAGCCACTTAATGAATTTGAATTTAATCATTTAATAAATACATTGGTAGGTACACTTTCAATTACGATTGGTATAAATCTGTGGTTTGCACCACAGATTTCGGAACATTGCCCAAATATTAATCCTGGACGGTTAATTTTAAATCTTCCTTGATTTAATCGTCCAGGGATAGCATCAATCTTAATTCCAAGAGCAGGGACTGTTCATGAATGTAAAACATCTGCTGCAGTCACTAAAACACGGATTTGTATATTTATAGGTAATACTACTCGATTATCAACATCAAGGAGTCGAAATTCATTATCTATTAATTCATTAGTAGGTTTTATATATGAATCGAATTCTACATTGTTAAAGTCTGAATATTCATAGCTTCAATATCACTGATGACCAATAGTTTTTAAAGTTAGTATAGGTTTATTAATTTCATCAATTAAATATAACAAGTGTAATGATGGTAGTGCAATAAAAATTAAAGTTACTGCTGGTATAATAGTTCAAATAAATTCAATTATTTGTCCTTCAAGCAGCATTCGATTAATAAATTTATTTATTATTATTGTGGTTATAATATATATGACTAGAACTGTAATTATTAATAGGATTATTAATGTATGATCATGGAAGAAGATTAATTGTTCTATTAAAGGTGAAGCTGCATCTTGTAAATTAATATTTCCTCATGTTGCTATTTCTAACAAAAGATTTATCTTTATATATGAAGCTTAAATTCATTGCACTATTCTGCCATATTAGAATTTAGTTAGAATAGGTAATTCATTATATGAATGTTCTGCTGGGGGAGAAAGTTGTAATCATTCAATTCTTGAGGTTATATTATGTCTAAATATTAAGATTCGTTTGGAAATTAATCTTTCTCAAATAATTATAATGAATAAAATAATTCTAATTATTGATATAGTTGATCCAATTGATGAAATAATATTTCATGATGTATAGCAGTCAGGATAATCAGAATATCGTCGGGGTATACCTCTTAATCCTAAAAAATGTTGAGGGAAGAAAGTTATATTTACTCCAATAAATATTGTAAAGAATTGAATTTTTAATCATTTAGTTTTTATTGTTAGTCCTGTAAATAAAGGAAATCATTGAATGAATCTTCCTATAATTGCAAATACAGCTCCTATTGATAGTACATAATGGAAATGAGCAACCACATAATATGTATCATGTAATACAATATCAATAGATGAATTAGCTAAAATAACACCTGTTAATCCTCCAATAGTAAATAAAAATACAAATCCTAAGGCTCATAATGTTCTAGGAGTATAAATTAATTTTACTCCATGTATAGTAGCTAATCATCTAAAAATTTTAATTCCTGTAGGTACAGCAATAATTATAGTAGCAGAAGTGAAATAGGCTCGTGTATCAACATCTATTCCTACTGTGAATATATGGTGAGCTCAAACAATAAAACCTAATAAACCAATTGCTATTATTGCATAAATTATTCCTAATGACCCAAATGTTTCAATTTTACCTCTTTCTTGTCTAATAATATGTGAAATTAATCCAAATCCTGGTAAAATTAAAATATATACTTCAGGGTGCCCAAAAAACCAGAATAAATGTTGATAAAGAATAGGGTCTCCTCCTCCTGTAGGGTCAAAGAACGATGTATTAAAATTTCGATCTGTTAATAATATAGTAATAGCCCCTGCTAATACTGGTAGTGATAATAATAATAATAATGCTGTAATTCCTACAGATCATACAAATAATGGTAATCGTTCTGATGTTAGGCCAGCAGGCCGTATGTTAATAATTGTAGAAATAAAGTTTACGGCTCCTAAAATTGAGGAAATACCTGCAAGGTGGAGTGAAAAAATAGCTATATCAACTGATGCTCCTCTATGGGATAAGTTACTAGATAAAGGCGGATAGATTGTTCATCCTGTTCCAGCTCCTATTTCTACTATAGCTCTTGATAATAATAAAGTTAAAGATGGAGGTAAAAGTCAAAATCTTATATTATTTATACGTGGGAAAGCTATGTCAGGTGCTCCAATTATTAAAGGTACTAATCAATTCCCAAAGCCTCCAATTATAATAGGTATAACTATGAAGAAAATTATAACAAATGCATGTGCTGTTACGATTACATTATAAATTTGATCATCACCAATAAATGACCCTGGTTGACCTAATTCTACACGGATAATTCATCTTATAGATGACCCAATTATTCCTGACCACATTCCAAAAATAAAATATAATGTTCCAATATCTTTATGATTAGTTGAGAATAATCATTTATTCAAATGATAAGGTGGCTGAAGATCTAGGCTATAAATTGTAAATTTATATATGGTAAATAACCTCTTATCAGGCTTTATATTCTAATTCAAAGATATTAGATTGCAAATCTAAAGATGTATTTACTAAAGCCTATAAAATATTTATATATTTAACTTTGAAGGCTAATAGTTTAATTTAACTTAAAGCTTTAAAAAAAACCTATAGCTACTAAGATAGGTAATGTTAAGTTAATAAATATTAATATGAATAATATAAATTTATTAATTGGTTTATTGTTAATAAATTTATTTATTATGGAATATGATAATATAAATGATATTATTAATTGTGTATAATAAAATAAAGTAATTAATGAGAATATTATTATAATTATTATAATGATATATATGTCTGAATTTATTATTCTTTGAATAACTATTCATTTTGGTATGAACCCTATAAAAGGAGGCAACCCTCCTATTCTAAGGAATAGGGTGATATATGTTAATTTTTCTATTAATGAATATGATGAGGAAATTATTTGATTAATAAAGTATATATTTTTTATATTTAAAAATAAACAAATTATAATAATTAGTAATGAATAAATAATCAGATATTTATATCATGATGAATTTATAAATATGAATATTATCATTCATCCTATATGGTTAATTGATGAATATGCTATAATTTTTCGTAATGAGGTTTGATTTAATCCCCCAATACTTCCTACAGCTACAGATATTATAATTCCAAAATAATTAAATCAATTTAGTGATGGTATATTTCTTATAATAAATAAAGGTGCAATTTTTTGTCATGTTATTATAATTCTACATATAATTCAGTTTATATTAGCTATTATTTCGGGTAATCAAAAGTGGAAGGGAGCTACCCCAGTTTTTATAAAAATTCTAATTGATATTAAAATTTTTATTAAATTTTCTATAAATTCATGATATGAAAATATAATTGGTCTTATAGTAATTGAAAATAGGAGTGTGATTCTGCCAATTCTTTGGATCAAGAAATAAGTTATTATTGCTTGTGATGATTTTTTATTTTTGTTTTTTGAAATTAAGGGAATAAAGGATATTAAATTTATTTCTAATCCTATTCATATACCTAGTCAATTATTTGATCTTAATGTAATAAGAGTTCTTATTACAAGTATAACTAAAAATAAAAATTTACTTGAATTTATAATCATGTAAAAAGGAGAAGGATTTACTTCTATATATAGGGTATGAACCTATAAGCTTAATTAGCTTACCTTTTTATATATTGGTGTGTGATGCACAAGGAATTTTGGTTTCCTAGGTTTTAGTTTAATTCTGAAATATATAATAAAGACAATACTGTATTATCTATCCTATCAAGATAGCCCTTTTTGTCAGGCACTTTATT